AAAATAAAGATTATAGTAATATAATACGCACATTTTAGGCAAGTTAATTAGCTACTTGAGGTTTTTCCTGTTTCCGGGGGTTTGCAGGATTGTTAAAGACTTCAAGGGTTTAGGGGGGTAGGGGGGTTTAACGAAAAAACCCGGGGGTAAGTTTATAGAGATTTTTCGAGCAAAACAACTGTTTATGTCCTTGAAATCAGTTATGTAAATATTTCAATACATTTTTTTTAACATTCACAATTGTTTACTAACAACATAAAAATTTAACAGTTCCACCTTTTATGACAAGTTTCTTACACTGTGAGATGCCAATTGAAAGGAGAAAAAAAAAAGGAACCCCCTACCCTCTGGAATGAGTGCTCGGCTTGCTGGGTAACGAGTAGAATGATTACCACCATTAACTTATGCAAGCGTTAATGAAAGTATGAGGAGTAATATAAATTTATGGCCCTGAAGTAGGAACCAAATGCCAGGAATAGTTCAACAAGTGAAACCCCCACAATTTATTGTCCCTCACCTTCAAGAAGAGTATGCATTAAGGGATCATTTGTTGGTAGGTTCTTACTGTGCATTCTATTTGTTTTACAATAGATTTTGAATAAAGGTGTATATTTGGATTATTGCTTTTATATTCCTAGAATTTCAACATTTTCCATAACATTTTCGATTACAACTATATATTTTGATCATGTTAATAAATGTCTCATTATATTTCTGATTATCAATTGATTGTATGTTTATACATATTCTGATTAATGGTGCAATACTATATATGCTTATTAAACATATATGTATTAAAACCATTCTGATTAATGGTGCAATACTATATATGCTTATTAAACATATATGTATTAAAACCATTCTGATTAATGGTGCAATACTATATATGCTTATTAAACATATATGTATTAAAACCATTCTGATTAATGGTGCAATACTATATATGCTTATTAAACATATATGTATTAAAACCATTCTGATTAATGGTGCAATACTATATATGCTTATTAAACATATATGTATTAAAACCATTCTGATTAATGGTGCAATACTATATATGCTTATTAAACATATATGTATTAAAACCATTCTGATTAATGGTGCAATACTATATATGCTTATTAAACATATATGTATTAAAACCATTCTGATTAATGGTGCAATACTATATATGCTTATTAAACATATATGTATTAAAACCATTCTGATTAATGGTGCAATACTATATATGCTTATTAAACCCTTCATGTTTGTAACGGTTTAAATACTATAATAAAGAAAAATTTCAAGGAGTAGTTTAGTTTAGAATTCTAGCTTTGGGAGTTAGAGGTGGGAGTTAAAATCTCCTCTCTTTGAGTACTAAGGGGGATTCTAACCTCCGACATCCGGTTTACAAGACAGGCGTTCTAAGCGCTAAACTATTAGTACATCGCCATTCGAGGACTTTATTCTCCACCCACCCAGCGGCTGGTATTAGGAATAGGAAGAGTGAAAAGTATAGGACAGATGCAATTTGGCCAATGATAATAAAGGGGTGTTCTACGGGTATACCTCCAATTCAGGTAAGAATAACTACGTCAGCGATTAGGGTTCAAAACAGGAATTGGGTGAGGGGCCGGAAGGTGAGGGCTCGTTGTTTAGAGGTGTGGAGGATTGGAACTAATATAAGGACTAGGATTGAGGCTAATAATGCTAACACGCCACCTAATTTATTTGGGATTGATCGGAGGATGGCGTAGGCGAATAAGAAGTATCATTCGGGTTTAATATGGGGAGGGGTGACGAGGGGGTTAGCTGGGGTGAAGTTGTCTGGATCTCCTAATAGGTTGGGTGAAAATAGTGCTAAGGATGTGAGCGCGATTAGTAGGGCTGCAAATCCTAGTAGGTCCTTGTATGAGAAGTATGGGTGGAAGGAGATTTTGTCTGCGTCAGAGTTTAGTCCAAGGGGGTTGTTTGAGCCTGTTTCGTGGAGGAAAAGGAGATGGAGCACGGTGGCGGCTGCAATGACAAAGGGGAATAAGAAGTGGAATGCAAAGAAACGAGTGAGGGTGGCATTATCTACGGAAAATCCTCCTCAGATTCATTGTACCAGGGTGTTCCCAATGTAGGGAACGGCAGACAAGAGGTTAGTGATGACGGTGGCCCCTCAAAAAGATATTTGTCCTCAGGGGAGGACATAACCAACGAAGGCTGTTATTATTACTAATAGAAGAAGAACAACGCCAATATTTCAGGTTTCTTTGTAGAGGTAAGAACCGTAATAAAGGCCTCGTCCAATATGAGCGTAAATGCAGATAAAGAAGAAGGAGGCCCCGTTGGCGTGCATATTGCGGATAAGCCAACCGTAGTTTACGTCTCGGCAAATGTGGGCGACAGAGGAGAAAGCGGTAGCAATGTCGGATGTGTAGTGTATGGCTAGGAACAGGCCTGTAAGAATTTGAGCGATAAGGCAAAGTCCCAGAAGTGAACCAAAATTTCATCAGACTGAAATGTTGGAGGGGGCTGGGAGGTCTACTAGTGCGTCGTTTGCAATTTTTAATAGTGGATGCGTTTTGCGAAGGCTTGCCATTGACAGGGTTTTTGTAGTTGAATAACAACGATGGTTTTTCAAGTCGTTAGTCCTGGTTAAAACCCTGGCAAAAATTATGTGCTTTACTGTCATTTGTTTTTTAATTTGTTGAATTGTTGGGGCGATTGCGGTTGCTTCTAACCCTTCTCCTTTTTTTGGTGCTTTAGGGTTAGTAATAGTAGCAGGAGTAGGATGTGGTGTACTCGTAGAATATGGAAGCCCCTTTTTAGCTTTAATTCTTTTTTTGATTTATCTGGGGGGAATACTAGTTGTATTTGCATACTCTGCAGCTTTAGCTGCAGAGCCTTATCCTGAATCTTGGCTAAATCCAACGGTTGTGGCTTATATGGGTTGTTATACGGCGGTAGTGGGGGGGGCATCTAGCATGTTTTGAGGTAAGTGGGTTGGTGTTTTTTCTGGGTCAGCTGATGAGTGAGGATCTTTTTATATCTTTCGTGCTGATGCTGGAGGGGTAGCGGTTATGTATTCAGAAGGGGGGTGAATGTTAGTAGTTGGTGCAGGAGTTCTTCTTTTGACGTTGTTTGTGGTGTTAGAATTAACACGAGGGTTAAGTCGAGGTACTCTTCGGGCTGTTTAAACAAAGAATATTAGTGAGGTAAATATAAGGGTAATGAGGAAAAAAATGAGGTAAATTTTCACTAGGCCTCGTTGAGTGTTGCTTGTTGAAGTGACAAGAGGGGTATTGAGTTTAGCTGTGGCTTTGGGACCCGTTTTTTCTAATCAAGTCTGATCAACTATTTGGCTGGCAATGGATTGACCTATTCCTAGGCTTATTGCGGGGGGAAATCGGTGTATAATTATGGGGAAGAAGCCTAGTATGTTCGAAAAGCGGTAGGTGGGGAGGTAGGGGGCAGGTTTGAACTGTTTGCTTGTTAGGGATGCAAGTTCTAGGGCAATTAGTAGTCCTAGAATCGTTACGATTAAGGCGGCTAGCTTAAGTATAGGGGGTATCGATATTACTGGTGTTTTTAGTGGGAGGAGGTTGGAAGTGAGTAAGAGGCCAGCCACGATGCTTCCTCAGGCTAGTCGTTTGATGGGGTTGAGGACTGCAGGGTTGTTTTCGTTGATGGGGGAGAGTACGTTAAACCGGGGGTGTCCTATTGAAACGAAATAGATAACACGTAAGCTATAGATAGCTGTGAAGGAGGTAGCTAGGAGGGTTAAGGTAAGGGCTCAGGCGTTCAGGTATGAGGTATTTAGAGCTTCAATAATAGCATCTTTAGAGAAAAAGCCCGCTAGGAAAGGGGTGCCTGTGAGGGCCAGACTTCCAATGGTAAGACAGGTAGAGGTAAAGGGAGCGAGGCGGTGTATGCCACCTATTTTTCGGATGTCTTGTTCGTCATTGAGGCTGTGGATGATAGAGCCTGAACATAGGAAGAGTATTGCTTTGAAGAAGGCGTGGGTACAAATGTGAAGGAATGCCAGTTGGGGTTGGTTTAGTCCGATTGTTACTATTATTAAGCCTAGTTGGCTTGATGTTGAGAATGCAACAATTTTTTTAATGTCGTTTTGAGTTAGGGCGCATGTGGCTGTAAATAGTGTAGTTAGGGCGCCAAGACATAAGCAGGTGGTGAGGGCGGTTGAGTTGTTTTCTAAGAGGGGGCTTATCCGTACTAATAGAAAGATGCCTGCGACAACCATAGTGCTGGAGTGGAGTAGGGCGGATACTGGGGTAGGTCCTTCTATGGCTGAGGGAAGTCACGGGTGTAATCCGAATTGGGCGGATTTGCCTGTAGCGGCAACAATTAGTCCTAGGAGTGGGTAGGTGAGATCAAAGTCTTTAGCGGTTGCAAAGATTTGTTGTAGTTCTCACGAGTTAAGGTGGGATACTATTCATGCCATTGCAAAAATTAGGCCAATATCTCCAACTCGGTTGTAAATAACTGCTTGCAGGGCTGCGGTATTCGCATCTGCTCGCCCATGCCATCATCCAATTAAGAGGAATGACATGATTCCGACACCCTCTCAACCAATAAAGAGTTGGAAGAGGTTGTCCGCTGTAACTAAAATGATCATTGCAATTAGGAAAACTAAGAGGTATTTAAAGAATCGGTTCATATTGGGGTCGGCATGCATATATCAGGATGCGAATTCTAGAATAGATCATGTAACGTATAGAGCGACGGGTGTAAAAATAATGGAGTAGTAGTCAAATTTTAGACTAATATTTACGTCAAAAGTTGATGTGTTTATTCAGTTTCATGAGGTAATGATGGTTTCTGCTCCTTCAGAAAAAAAAAGGAAAAGAGGGAGAAGGCTAACAAAAAAGGCTAGCTTTACTGCTGTTTTTACATGTGTAAGGGCTCAGTCTTCTTTTTTGGGGAAGGGGCTAAGGGTTGTTAGAACAGGAAAGATTAGTAGGATAAAGATAATAATCAGGCTTGAGGTTAAGATTACGGAAGGGGTGTGCATAGCTACTACTTGGAGTTGCACCAAGAGTTTTTGGTTCCTAAGACCAACGGATGAACTATTATCCTTTAGGAGCAGTATTATCGAGGATAGTCCCGGAGTTCAACCGAGGTGATGAAGCTTAGCAGGTTTCATCTGTTAAGCGAACCTTTCTCGGTGGACAAGGGGGTTTTAACCCCTGTTTTTAGAATCACAATCTAATGTTTTTATTAAAACTATGTCTACAGCCAGCTCAGCCTCAGATTAGTTCGGGCTTAAGAATAAGAAGGAGTAGTGGTAAAAGGTGGAGGGCCATAAGTAGATGTTCTCGTGAGTGGGAGGGGTCGAGGTTGATAATATGTGAGGGAAGGGGTCCTCGTTGGGTTATTAGGAACATGTAGAGGGAGTAGCTCGCAGTAATTAGGGTACCTCCTCCTGTTAATAGAATTGTTCATCATGATCAATTGAACAGGGAGACGATGATTATCAGTTCTCCTATCAGATTAGGCAGTGGGGGAAGTGCAAGGTTGGCAAGGCTGGCAATGAACCATCAGGCTGTTATTAGGGGGAGTACGATTTGTAGGCCTCGTGCTAGGAGTATAGTTCGGCTATGTGTTCGTTCATAATTTGTGTTAGCTAAACAGAATAGGGCAGAGGATGTCAATCCGTGGGCGATTATAAGAATTAGGGCGCCTGTGAAGCCTCATGGGGTTTGGATTAAAATTCCTCCTACTACTAGGCCTATATGGCTTACTGAGGAGTAAGCAATTAGAGATTTCAGGTCTGTTTGGCGGAGACAAATTGAGCCTGTTATGATGACACCCCACAGTGCGAAGATAAGGAAGGGGTAGCTTAGTTCTTTGGTAAGGGGGTCTAGTATGACGATTATGCGCATTATTCCGTAGCCTCCTAATTTTAGGAGAACTGCGGCAAGTACCATTGATCCTGCAACAGGGGCTTCGACGTGTGCTTTAGGCAGCCAGAGGTGGACTCCATATAGGGGTATTTTAACAAGAAATGCCAGTAGACAACCCGCTCATCAAAGTTTATCGGCATAAGATGTTAGGTGGAGGGGGTGTGAGAAGGGTAAGGTAAAAAGAGAAAGTGTTCCGGTGTAGTTTTGCAGGAGAAGAAGGGCGACGAGTAGGGGGAGGGAACCTGCTAGGGTGTAAAATAAGAAATAAACACCTGCGTTGAGGCGTTCTGTTTGGTTGCCCCACCGAGTAATGAGGATTAGGGTTGGGATAAGGGTTGCTTCAAATATGACATAGAATATGATGATCTCAGTTGCGCTGAAGGCTAGAATGAGGAAAATTTGGAGGGATGTTAATAGTGTAATATACATACGTTGGCGGTTGATTGGTTCTGTTGCCGTGTGGTTTTGGCTTGCTAAGATTATTAGGGGGAGGAGTCAGCATGTAAGAACCAAAAGGGGGGTAGATAGGGGGTCTGTAGCTATGAACAGATTTAGGGTAGATCAGCCTGTTTCTATTGTGTATTTTAGCCATGAAAGGCTAATTAGTGCAATTAGCATGCTGTGGGTAAGGGTTGTGGGTCAAAGTCATTTGGCTGGGGTTAATCAGGCCGTTGGAACAAGCATTAAAGTTGGAATAAGGATTTTTAACACTGTAATAGGTTGAGGCTTTTAAGGTGGTCGGTTCCGTGAGTGCGGGCTGTTGCTACCAGGAGGGCTAGTCCTGCACTTGCTTCACAAGCTGAAAAAGCTAGTAATAATATAGGGGCTGCACAGAAGCTTGTGGAGTTTAGTTGAACAGTTCAGAGGGAGAGGGCAATAAATAGGGACAGTATTATCCCTTCTAAACATAGGAGGGCGGAAAGAAGGTGGGTTCGATGAAATGCTAGACCTGTTAGGCCTAAGATAAAAGCAGATGAAAAAGCAAAGTGCACGGGAGTCATAAGGCGATTATGGACTTTAACCATAAGTGTTTGAGCCGAAATCAAGTGTTTTTCTTAGACTAATCGCCTATTCGGCTCAATCTAACCCTCCCTGAAGCCACTCATAGATAAGGCCTAGGGTAAGGAGAGCCAGGACAATAGAGGCTCATAGAAATGTGAGTGAGGGGGAGGTTAACTGGTCCCCTCAGGGAAGTGGCAGCAGGAGGGCAATTTCTAGGTCAAAAAGGAGGAATAAAATAGCGACAAGGAAAAATCGTAGGGAGAATGGAAGTCGGGCCGTTCCTAGGGGGTCGAAGCCGCATTCGTAGGGTGATAGTTTTTCATGGTCTGGGTTTATTGAGGGGAGTCAAAAGGATAGGATGGCCAGAGCAACCGATAGGGCGAGAGCAATGGTAATAACAGTTGAGATCAAATTCATTATCTTTCCTTGGATTTTAACCAAGACCGGGTGATTGGAAGTCACTTATACTTAACTTAATACTAGAAAGATTATGAACCTCATCAGTAGATAGAGATATATAGGAAAAGTCAGACAACGTCTACGAAGTGTCAATATCAAGCGGCTGCCTCGAATCCGAAATGGTGTTCAGATGTAAAGTGGTATTGGATTTGTCGTAGTAAGCAAACGGCTAGGAAGGTGGAGCCGATAATAACATGTAGTCCGTGGAAGCCAGTGGCTACGAAGAAGGTTGAGCCGTAAACGCCATCTGCAATTGTAAAAGGGGCTTCGTAGTATTCCATGGCTTGCAGGAATGTGAAATAAAAGCCTAGGAGGATTGTTAATGTGAGTGATTGGATAGCTTGTTTTCGTTCCCCTTCTATGATACTGTGATGAGCTCAGGTTACTGTTACACCTGATGCAAGGAGTACGGCTGTGTTGAGTAGGGGGACTTCAAAGGGGTCCAGGGTAGTAATGCCCGTGGGGGGTCAGCAGCCTCCTAACTCAGGAGTAGGGGCAAGACTTGAGTGGTAGAATGCCCAGAAGAAGCCTAGGAAGAAGAAGACTTCTGATGTAATAAAAAGGATTATCCCATATCGAAGCCCTTTTTGAACGGGGGGTGTGTGATGGCCTTGGAATGTCCCTTCTCGGACAATATCTCGTCATCATTGGTATATTGTTAGGAGGAGTAAAATTGTGCCTAAAACAATAAGCGTTGTAGAGTGGAAGTGAAATCAAATTGCAAGTCCTGATGTTATTAATAAGGCAGCAATTGCCCCCGTCAATGGTCAAGGGCTTGGGTCAACTATATGATATGCATGTGCTTGATGTGCCATTAAATATTTTCTTGTAGGTAAAGTGTTAGTAGTAATACAAATACGTAGGCTTGAATTATTGCTACGGCAATTTCTAGTAGTGTTAAAAGAACTAGCACTGTTGCTGTAAGGATAGCTACAGTTGGTATAAGGGGTAGAAGTACAAATGCAGCTGTGGAAATTAATTGAATGAGTAGGTGACCAGCTGTTAAGTTGGCGGTTAGTCGTACACCTAAGGCTAGAGGTCGAATAAATAGACTAATTGTTTCGATAATAATTAGTATAGGGATTAAAAGGTTAGGGGTTCCTTCTGGTAGGAGGTGTCCTAGTGCGTGATTTGGTTGGTTTCGCATTCCAATAATAACGGTTGCCAGTCAAAGGGGGACTGCAAACCCTAGGTTAAGGGATAGTTGAGCAGTGGGGGTGAAAGTGTAGGGTAGGAGGCCAAGCATATTTAGGGAAATTAAAAAGAGTATTAGAGAGGCCAGGAGAGTGGCTCATTTATGTCCGCCTACATTTAGGGGTAAGAGCAGTTGATGGGTAAAGCGGTTAATGAATGCGCTTTGTAGTGTAAGAAGTCGGTTATTTAATCATCGGGTTGTAAGTGTAGGGTAGAGAATGGAAGGGAATGTTAGTGCTAATGCAATTAAAGGGATTCCCAGGTATGTGGTGCTTATAAATTGATCAAAGAAGCTTACACTCAGGGTCAGTTTCAAGAGGTTTTCTCTAGCTTTTGAGGCTTGAGGGATGTGGGCTCGTAAGGGAAGGTGTGGGCTATTACTTTTTTAGGGAAGAAGGCTAGGAAAACTACTCAAGCAAAGAGTAGTGTGCCGAATCAGGGTAATGGGAGGAGTTGGGGCATGTCGCTAAAGGTGGTCGGTAATCACCAATCTCTGGCTTAAAAGGCCAGCGCTACTCCTTGTTTAGCTTTTTAGCGAGGCGTCTTGAAGTATAAAGGAGGATCAGTTTTCAAAGTGTTCTAGAGGGACAACTTCAACTACGATGGGTATAAAGCTATGGTTTGCACCACAGATTTCTGAACATTGTCCATAGAACACCCCTGGTCGAGATGTAATGAAGGCTGTTTGGTTTAGTCGGCCAGGGACGGCGTCTATTTTAACACCGAGGGCTGGTACTGCTCATGAGTGGAGGACATCTTCGGCAGAGACTAACACTCGGACTGGGGAGTCCAGGGGAACAACTATTCGGTGGTCGGCTTCTAGTAGGCGGAATTGGCCGGGGGTTAGGTCTTGTGTGGGGATTATGTATGAATCAAACCCAAGGTCCTCGTAGTCGGTGTATTCGTAGCTTCAGTATCATTGGTGACCTATAGCTTTAATTGTAATGTGGGGGTCATTAATTTCATCTATTAGGTAGAGGATGCGAAGGGAGGGGAGTGCAATTAGGATAAGAATTACTGCTGGAAGAATTGTTCAAATGATTTCAATTTCTTGAGAATCTAAGATATATTTGTTAGTTAGCTTGGTGGAAACCATAGCCACAATAATATAAAGAACTAGTGTGCTAATAAGAAAGACGATTATTAGGGCGTGATCGTGGAAGTGTAGAAGTTCTTCTATCACCGGTGAAGCTGCATCTTGTAAACCTAGTTGTGTGGGATGTGCCATTAGTAGTTTAAGACACGCGGGGGTTAAACCCGCGATTACGCCTTGACAAGGCGGTGTAATGATCGGCTTTACTAGTGTCTTATAAAGAAAGTGACAGAACGGTTATGTGGTTGGCTTGAAACCATCATACGGGGGTTCAACTCCTCCCTTTCTCGTTTAGTATGGTCGAATTTGAACAAATGCAGGTTCCTCAAATGTGTGATATGGCGGAGGGCAGCCATGAAGCCACTCTACGTTGGTAGAGGTTAGTCCTACTGCCAGAACTTCACGTTTAGCGGCAAATGCTTCTCAAATGATGAACAAGAATATGATTACTGCTACAAGTGAGATTATAGAACCAATAGAAGATACCGTGTTTCATAGGGTGTAAGCATCTGGGTAGTCTGAGTATCGACGAGGTATTCCGGCTAATCCCAGGAAGTGTTGGGGGAAGAAAGTGAGGTTTACACCTACAAACATAATGCCAAAGTGGATTTTTGTTCAAGTGCTGTGGAGAGTATAACCAGTAAATAGAGGGAATCAGTGTACAAAAGCAGCTACGATGGCGAATACGGCTCCTATTGAGAGTACGTAGTGGAAGTGGGCAACTACATAATATGTATCGTGTAGTACAATATCTAGTGAAGAATTAGCCAGCACAATTCCTGTTAGTCCCCCTACTGTGAAAAGGAAAATAAATCCGAGTGCTCATAGAAGAGGGGTCTCTCACTTAATAGCTCCTCCGTGGAGTGTGGCTAGTCAGCTAAAGACTTTTACACCAGTGGGGATTGCGATAATCATGGTAGCTGATGTAAAATAAGCACGTGTATCTACGTCTATACCAACTGTAAACATATGATGTGCTCACACAATGAAACCTAGAAGGCCAATGGCCATCATAGCTCAAACTATTCCTATATAACCGAAGGGTTCTTTTTTTCCGGAGTAGTATGCAACAATGTGGGAAATCATTCCGAAGCCAGGGAGAATTAAAATATAGACTTCTGGGTGGCCGAAGAATCAGAATAAGTGTTGGTAAAGAATTGGATCTCCTCCTCCGGCTGGGTCAAAGAATGTGGTATTAAGGTTACGATCTGTTAGTAGCATTGTGATGCCGGCGGCAAGGACGGGGAGAGAGAGGAGAAGAAGGACTGCGGTAATTAGTACGGCTCATACAAACAAAGGTGTTTGATATTGAGAGATGGCAGGGGGTTTCATGTTAATAATGGTTGTGATAAAGTTAATTGCCCCTAGAATTGATGAAACCCCTGCTAAATGCAGGGAGAAAATAGTCAGATCTACAGATGCGCCTGCGTGGGCTAAGTTTCCAGCTAGAGGAGGATATACTGTCCAACCAGTACCAGCCCCGGCTTCTACACCAGAAGAAGCAAGGAGAAGCAGGAAAGATGGGGGAAGAAGTCAGAAGCTTATGTTGTTTATTCGAGGGAATGCTATATCTGGGGCACCAATTATTAGTGGGATAAGTCAGTTTCCAAAGCCACCAATCATAATTGGTATTACTATAAAGAAAATTATTACGAACGCGTGTGCTGTAACAATTACATTATAGATCTGATCGTCGCCTAGTAGGGCTCCTGGCTGGCTTAGCTCAGCTCGAATAAGCAGACTGAGGGCTGTTCCTACTATGCCGGCTCAGGCACCAAATACAAGATAAAGGGTGCCAATGTCTTTGTGATTAGTTGAGAAAAATCAGCGTGTGATGGCCACAGGTAAGATGGCTGAATGTTTAAGCGGTGGATTGTAGCCCCATGGACAGAGGTTCAATTCCTCTTCTTACCAAGCCCCGAGGTGTTTTACATATTAGATTGCAAATCTAAAGAAGCAAGTTAGACGTTTGCCGGGGCTTTCCCCGCCTATTAGCTATATAGGATAGGCGGGGAAAGCTAGATAGATGCTCGCTGGTTTGAGCGCTTAGCTGTTAACTAAGAGTTTGCAGGATCGAAGCCTGCCTGTCTAGAAGGTTTTAGCTTAAGTAAAGTGTCTGTTTTGCATACAGAAGATGTGGGTTAATGTCCCGCAAGTCTTATCAGGGGCTGGGAGATTCTCACTCCCGCTTAGGGCTTTGAAGGCTCTTGGTCTAGTGTTATCCTAAGTCCCTTATAAGGTTAATAGTGCTAGTATGGTAGGGGTAAGTGGAAGCAAGGAAATTGTTGCTATGGTGAGGATGGCAAGTGGTAGTGTTAGTTGCAGGGATGTGAGGCGTCATGGGGTTGCACCTGTTACATTGTTGGGGGATATTGTAAGTGTTATAGCATACGTTAGTCGCAGGTAAAAATAGAGACTTAATAGTGCGGTTAATGCGGCCAGTGTGGCGATGGGAGCTAGGTCTTGTTTGGTTAGTTCTTGGAGGATAAGTCATTTTGGTATGAAGCCTGTTAATGGGGGGAGGCCACCTAGTGAAAGTAGAATGAGAGGGGTGAGGGTTGTTAGTGCAGGTGCTTTTGCTCAAGAGGTGGCGAGCATGTTAATATTTGTTGACTTGTTTAGTTTGAATACAAAGAATGTTGAGGATGTTATGATTAGGTATGTAAGTAAAGTTAAGAGGGTCAAGGAGGGAGAGAATTGAATGACTAAAATTATTCAGCCTAAATGGGCTGTGGAGGAGTATGCTAGAATTTTTCGTAGCTGTGTTTGATTAAGGCCTCCTCATCCGCCGACAAGGGTAGAGGTAATGCCAAGTATGACTAGGACTAGGGGGTTGGCGGGTTGGATTTGAAGAAGTAGGGCGAAGGGTGCTAATTTTTGTCAGGTTGACAAGATGAGTCCTGTGGTCAGGTCTAAGCCTTGAAGTACTTCGGGCAGTCACGTATGTAGGGGAGCAAGGCCAACTTTTAGGGAGAGGGCAAGAATAGCTAGGGTGGTAGCAAGGGGGTGGGATATTTGGAGAATATCTCATTGACCGGTTAGTCATGCGTTGGTAGTACTGGCGAACAGTAAGGTAGCTGCTCCTGTTGCTTGGGTGAGGAAATATTTTGTAGTGGCCTCAACCGCTCGGGGGTGGTGTTGTTGGGCTATAAGTGGGAGGATGGCGAGGGTATTAATTTCCAGGCCTATTCAGGCGAGTAATCAGTGAGAGCTCGCGAATGTGATGGTGGTTCCTAGCCCAAGACTAAATAATAAGGTGGCTAAAATATATGGGTTCATTAGCAAGGGCAGGGTTTCAACCTACATGTTTGGGGTATGGGCCCAAAAGCTTAATTAGCTGACCTTACTTAGGAAGTGGTGTAATGGAAGCACTAAGAGTTTTGATCTCTTCAGTTAGGGTTCGAATCCCTTCTTTCTAAGGAGCTGGAGGGGCTTTAACCCTCATAATTCACTCTATCAAAGTGGCCCTTTGCTTCAGGCACAGTTCCGTGGTTAAATTTGAGGGGGAAGTCCGGCGAATGCAATGGGGAGTGCGAGGTGTCAGATAACTAAGGCTAATGTGAGTGGAAGGAAGTTTTTTCAAATTAAGTGTATTAGTTGGTCGTATCGGAATCGTGGATAGGAGGCTCGAACTCACAGGAAAAGTAGAGAGAGGAGTGCTGCTTTTGTTATTAGGTTTATGGCTGTTAATTCTGGGATAGAGGGGATGTGGGAGGCCCCTAAGAAGAGGGTGGCAGAGAGGGTATTTATGAGGAGAATATTTGCGTATTCTGCTAAGAAAAATAGGGCGAAAGGGCCTCCTGCATATTCTACGTTAAAGCCTGAGACTAGTTCAGACTCACCTTCAGTCAGGTCAAAGGGTGCTCGGTTGGTTTCTGCTAGTGTGGAGATATATCATATTGCAGCTAAAGGTCAGGCTGGTAGAAGAAGTCAGACGGTTTCTTGGGCCGTGTTAAAGGTTTGGAGAGTAAAACCTCCTGTAAAAACAATTGCGTTTAAAAGGATTAAGCCTAGGCTGACTTCGTATGAGATGGTTTGTGCTACAGCCCGTAGGGCTCCGATGAGGGCGTATTTTGAGTTTGATGCTCAGCCTGAGCCCAGAATAGAATAAACAGCCAAGCTGGATAGTGCCAGGATAAAGAGAATGCCTAGGTTTAAGTCTAGGATGGGGTATGGTATGGGGAGGGGGGCCCATAGAGTAAGGGCAAGGGTAAGGGCTAATATTGGGGCAAGGAGGAAGAGAATAGGGGAGGCGGTTGAGGGGCGGACAGGTTCTTTAGTAAAAAGTTTTACCCCGTCGGCGATTGGTTGTAGAAGGCCGTAGGGTCCAACGATGTTAGGACCTTTTCGAAATTGCATATACCCTAGAACTTTTCGTTCAACTAGCGTAAGGAAGGCAACAGCTAGGAGTACGGGGACGATGTAAGCTAAAGGGTTGACAATATGAGTGAAAAGTGTTGAGATCATAGTTGAAGAGAGGATTTGAACCTCTGTACAAAGGGCTTAGGCCTTTTGCAATGTGACCGGGCTCTGCCACTCCAACATGTCGTTCTCTCAGACAAGGGGATCGACGCCCCCTTACCTGATTAAGTTGTCTTCATTAGGTAGGGGTGAGGCATGTCTTGGACATGGGCCCCCTCTTTTCGGTCCTTTCGTACTAGAAAAGATCGTTACATAGATAGAAACCGACCTGGATTACTCCGGTCTGAACTCAGATCACGTAGGACTTTAATCGTTGAACAAACGAACCCTTAATAGCGGCTGCACCATTAGGATGTCCTGATCCAACATCGAGGTCGTAAACCCCCTCGTCGATATGGACTCTAAGAGGAGATTGCGCTGTTATCCCTAGGGTAACTCGGTTCATTGATCGGCGTTGCCGGATCTTACTGGTCAGAAATTCTGTTAATTAGAGCTGTCGCTCTTGGTTGTAAATGTAGTACATTCGGTCCTTGCGGGGGTTTTTTATTTCTCCGCGGTCGCCCCAACCAAAGACATTAGGGCAGGGCTCAGTTGATTCGTGTCCTGTTGTTGAGGGTATTAATGCTGATCTGCTTTAGTGTCTAAAGCTCCATAGGGTCTTCTCGTCTTATGTGCTTATCCCCGCTTCTGCACGGGGAGATCAATTTCATTGACTTGAAAGAGGAGACAGTCAAGCCCTCGTTATGCCATTCATACAGGTCCCCATTTAAAAGACAAGTGATTGCGCTACCTTCGCACGGTCAAAATACCGCGGCCGTTAAACATATAGTCACAGGGCAGGCGGGACCTCTTATACTTTTGGTTTAGCAAGAGGCGATGTTTTTGGTAAACAGGCGAGGCTGAGTGTGTTTGCCGAGTTCCTTCTCTTTCTTTTAGTCTTTCCCTAAGAGCATACCTGTGTGGGGTTAACGGTTGTTTGTTTGGGTGTTTTTCTGGTTGTTTTATTTGTGGTTCAGTTCCCGCTTTTTTTGGGTCCGTTAAGGTTCGGTGGATTGTCCGTTTCCGATTTACACATATGCAGGGAGAGAGCCGTTAGGTTCTCTTATATACTGATTTTAGCAGGATCACTCCCATGTTTGCATGGGACGGCCCAGTAGGATAAGGGGAGTAAGAAGAAGTAGTCGAAACTTGAGGCTTATGACATTATGTGTTTGAGCTTTAACGCTTTTTGACGGGATGGCTGCTTTTAAGCCCACCCTAAAATACTGCCTTGGTTAATTATGATCTTTATCCTCCTGTAAAAGTTGTATCTTGTTTCTAAGGGGCTGTACCCCCTTTGACTAACTCTCCTGGTTTCTTATGGTTATCTGTAAAGACAGAGGGATTTGAGAAGAAAGAAGCCGGGAGGCTGAACTTCTATCCAGTTGTTGGGCAACCAGCTATTACTAAGTTCGGTAGGTTTATCACCTCTACTCGAAGGTCTTCCCACTCTTTTGCCACAGAGACGGGTTGGCCCCATTGGTTAGGCTGCCTTGGAGTAGCTCACAAAGTTTCGGGTTGTCAAACTAAAGTGCTCTTTGCTTGGGTTACACTGGCTAAATCATGATGCAAAAGGTACGAGTTAAGATCTCTGCTTTTTTAGGCTTCACTTGTTTATTTCATTTGGTTTTTCAGCATTCCCTTGCGGTACTTTCTCTATTGCTCCGTTGTTCCTTTTCTGTCGCCCATACTAAGGGGGAAAAATGGTTTGTTCATGGAGATATTAATGTCTTTGGGTTTAGTTATTATGTCTTGTTGTTTTTGACTAGGTTGGGCTAGCGGGTCGGTATCAAGGCAACTCGAATTGAACGAGTACTTCCTCAGTGTAAAAGAGGTGTTCTGCTTTGAACTATGCTTTGGTTTTGCCAAGTGCACCTTCCGGTACACTTACCATGTTACGACTTGCCTCCCCTTTGCTGATGTAAAGTTTTTAAAGTTAAAGTGTTAGGGTATATTTGGGGAGAGTGACGGGCGGTGTGTGCGCGCTTCAGGGCCGGTTTCAGCAGAACGCTCTATTTTCTGCTTACTGCTAAATCCTCCTTCTAGATATACGTTTCAGTAGTATTATTCGTGATTCACTGTAATAGGGAATGTAGCCCATTTCTTCCCTTTCCATACGCTACACCTCGACCTGACGTTTTGGGTTGTACCAATTGTGCTTACTAAAGGACCTTCATAGGGTAAGCTGACGACGGCGGTATATAGGCGGGGAGAACAAGGAAAGGTGAGGTTGAACGGGGGTTATCGGTTTTAGAACAGGCTCCTCTAGGTGGGTCTAAAGCACCGCCAAGTCCTTTGGGTTTTAAGCTGCTGCTCGTAGTACCCAGGCGGATAGTGGTTGTAAAAAACTATCAATGTTTAGGGCAAAGCATAATGGGGTATCTAATCCCAGTTTGTTCCTTAGCTTTCGTGGGTTCAGGTGAAATAAAGCCACCTTCGTAGATGGTCTTCTTATTTTCGGGAGCGTATAACAGCCTAGTAAGTGTTCGGCTTTAGTGTTTATTATTCCTTAACCACGCTTTACGCCGAAGCTTATCAACTTGGGCCTCTCGTATAACCGCGGTAGCTGGCACGAGTTTTACCGGCCCTTTTAACCATAACTAAGTCAAGTTTTCACTTATTGGCTTAATGTTTGTCACTGCTGGGTTCCCTTGAGGGTGTGGCTAAGCAAGGTGTTGTGGGCTATAAGCATGTGCCTGATACCAGCTCCTTGTTCCCAAGTAGGGGACTGTAGGGCATTCTCACGGGGATGCGGATACTCGCATGTGTAATTTTGGTTAAAGCTGATAAGAAAGTCAGGACCAAGCCTTTGTGTTCTCGAGGCTTTACTAGAGCCTATCTTAACATCTTCAGTGTTATGCTTTATTTAAGCTACGACAAC